TTGATAAATCCGTGGACCTAAAAATTCATTTCGGACAATTGAACCTTCTCAAATTGTTTCTTTTTAAGAACCAAAAAAATTTGTGCCAAAATAATAGATGCCAAGAAGAACAAGAGACCTTGGACACGTAACGGATCTTGAAGTACTATTTCTGCATCCCCCTGGCCAAATCCACCCACATTAGGATTACTCGTTAATGGTTGATCAAGTTTTATAGGTTCACCCTCTGAAACAAGAAGTTCTGGTCCTGGGGGTATAATATCAATCACTTCACGCCCATCTGATGCATCCACTATAGTTATTTCGTATCCCCCCTTTTCTTTTCGTATGATTTTGTTTACTATACCCGCAGCTGTAGCATTATAAACATTATTATTACTCTTGCTCCCATCGGGATAAATCTGACCCCTCCCCCTGTTCCCGCCTACGTATATAGGATATTTTAAGAAGTGAACATCTCTCTTAGTAGCGGGATCTGGGGAAAGAATAGGAAAGGTTATTTCACTATATTTCTGACCAGGAACAGGGCCTACCACAAGAATATTTTTTTTTGTGGGACGATAGCTTTGAAAAGACAGATTACCTATCTTTTTTTTAATCTCAGGCGAAATACGATCGGGGGGGGCCAATTCAAAACCCTCCGGTAAAATAAGAACAGCCCCCACATTCAAAGCCCCCTTTTTACCATTAGCAAGAACTTGTTTCACTTGCATATCATAAGGAATTCGAACAATCGCTTCAAATACAGTATCAGGAAGTACCGCTTGTGGGACCTCAATAGCCACGGGCTTGTTAGCTAAATGGCAATTGGCACATACAATACGGCCCGTTGCTTCGCGCGGATTTTCATAACCCTGCTGTGCAAAAATGGGATATGCATTTGAAATGGGTGCTCGAGTTATTATATATATCATGAGCGATACGGAAATTGATCGAGTAATCTCTTCCTTTATCCAAGAAAAGGCATTTCTAGTTTGCATAGTCCAATCATTGATCCTGAAAATTTATACAATAAAATTAGGTAGGTCGCTGGCATAGTTCCCTATCTATGATTCTGCTATTTACTGAAAAAAATTTTCCTAGAACTAGAATAAGTCAATTTTTGAATGTTTAGCTTTTGTACAAAATAACAAACTTTATATTTATCATATTTATAATTGGATCAGTGGATCGTTTTTTCAGTCATTCATTGAATGATAAATCACTACAAGTGACGGAGATACGCGATTTAAATAACGGAAAATCCAATATTTTAAAATTGTATCTAAAATTACTGGAAAAGTGGAAACAAGACCAGATATAATTTGATCATTATGAGCAAATCCAAAATCTTTATAGACAGAACCAATCATTAGTTCCCAACCATGGGTCGAATGGAATCCTATACATAAATCAGTTAATAAAAGAATAGAAAAAGCTTTTATTGTGTCACTTAAGTTATAGAGGAATTCTTGAACCCAAGAATTAAGAATAATAAGTTCTTGATTACCTATAATAGAATAACCACTTAGAATAATGAAACAGATTATATTTGTCGAGAAGTGCAAAATCGTATGGATACGATCTTCGTTGTGTGTCTTGATCAATTGGATGGTTTCTTTGTAGATTGCGGTACGAAGGTTTTGTAGACGTGTTTCAGGGTATTCCTTTAGCATTTCATCCAAAAGGAACAGTTCCTCGAATTCTATGAATTTTTTTAGAATACTCTTTTCTTGAATGATATTCAAGAAATTTTCGGATTGCCTAGTATTCCACCAATTAGTAACCCAAGATTCCAGACTTTTATTAAATGTGAAAGAGATACACCAGGGCAAAAAGACTATAGATGTAAGATATAGAAGGGGAATGAATGCTTTCTTTTTTGGCATTTTTCGTCTTTAATGAACTCAACTTCACCTCATTCGTCAACTCTATCTGATAATAATATTTTTATCAAGCATAAGTTCTATTACAAGTCATAGAGCCTATATCTATATATTATATAAATATCTAAATCTATTCCCACGTTTTTTTATTTGCAATTCGAGATTTTATTTAGTCCTTGAATTTATAAAGAATACATACATATAATAATATAGAATAAGAAAGCGAAAGAATCCACTGCCAATTCGAATGACGAAAAAAAATATTGTTTAAAAAGATATCAATTGTTAAAATTCGAAACAATTAATTACCCCTTTTGACGAATACACGAAAGAGCACTTCGCGTAATGAATATTAGTTTAGTTAGGCGGATTTCGAAACCAAAGAATGCCCATCAAAATAGAGACATTTTTTTTTTTTCAAAATACTTCAATTGGTACACGCAAGAAATAGGCCAATTCTGCAGCTTTTTGTTCAATTTCTCGTGGAGTCAAATTCTCGTCAATACGAGTCAAGGGAATGGCCCCCTGTCCTATGATTTCTATATAAAGAACACGACGAGCATAAATACCCTCTTTAACTTCGATTCTGATGGACCGAATATCTTTCATAAGGAATCGGAGAAAAATACGACGATTTTTTCCAGGAAATCCCCAACGAAAAATACACACTATTCCCTCTTTTCTATCGAATCTATCATAACCACTACCTACATTCCACGAAATTGTACACCACAAATAAGAACTAAAAAAGAGACCCGCAATTCCGTAGAAAGACATCACGATCCCTTGTGGAAAAAAAAGAATTTGCTGAGACGGAAATAAAGATAACAAATTCCTACCAAGATAACTGGAAGTTCCAACCAATAAGAACCCTAATGAACCTAAAAAAAGGATAAAGGCCCAGCAGAAATTACTTGTTTTTCGAGACCCCGTTATAAGCTCTATCCATATACGTTCTGATCGCCAACTCATATTAGATCCAGTTCTATTTTATTGGAATTGGTAGAATAAATAACCCAAGCAAATGAAAATGAATTTAACTTTACTTTTCTTTGTTTCCGAAGTAACTTTCATCAACTAGCACTATTTTGACGTAAACCTTTAGTAGTAATTCATCGAATAGCTTCCAGAGCTAAAATATATATGAGATTTTCCCTACTCGACTGCCCGCAGCGTATCTAAAAAATCTTGTTTTTTTGAACATGAAGAAATAAAGAAGTCATTGCAATGGCCGGAAATACTAGACCCACTAAAGGCACAAAAATGGAGGGTAAGTTAATCATAAAATGGGTACCTCGATTTAATATTTGCACCTGATATTTTTTTTTGTTATATTAAAAAAATAAAAATTTTTGTAATTTCATATTTTTATTATTCTTATAGTCTTATAAAGATAGTCTATAATCACTAGAATTCATATATACTTATACTAAGTATATTTGAAAAAATTATACTAAGTATAGCTAAGTGCATATATATATAATGACTATAGAATATTATAATAATAATAAAAAAAAAGAATTTTCGGCTCTGCTTGATTTTTAATTTTGAGTCAAAGGAAAGAAAGCATGGAGCTGAAATAACTCACTTAGAACCTCCTTTAAAGGATTACGTGGTACGATTGAATCAAATAAGCCCTTATGGAATAAATATTCAGACGCTTGTGAACCCTCGGGTACTGTCTTATTCAACGTTTGTTCAATTACTCGTTTACCCGCAAATGCAATGTAAGCATTTGGTTCAGCAATAATGATATCCCCCAACATACCAAAACTGGCTGTCACCCCACCAGTAGTGGGAGATGTAAGGATCGCTACATAGAATAACTTTTTACTTGTTTGATAATTATATAAAGCAGAAGATATTTTAGCCATTTGCATCAAGCTCAAACTTCCTTCTTGCATACGTGCTCCTCCAGACGCACATACTAGAATAAGAGGTAAAAGTTGATTGGTAGCATATTCGACCAAACGAGTGATTTTCTCACCTACTACGGATCCCATACTACCCCCCATAAACTTAAAATCCATAATCCCAATTGCTACAGGAATACCATTTAGTTTACCTGTGCCTGTTTGAACAGCCTCAGGTAATCCTATCTTTCTTTGATAAGAATCAATACGATCTTTATAAGGTTCCTCTTCCGAATGAAATTCAATGGGATCCAGAGAGACCATGTCTTCATCCATAGGATTCCAAGTACCTGAATCAATCGAAAGTTCGATTCTATCTGAACTGCTCATTTTCAAATGATATCCACAGTGTTCACAAATATTCATTTTTGATTTAAAGAATTTTTTATAATTTAATCCATAACAATTTTCGCATTCAACCCACAAATGCTTGTATTTTTGAGTTTCATCGAGATCATTAGAACTTTCTTTTCGGATTAAATCACTCTCATTTGTATCATTCGTGCTAGTTATTATACTAGAACTCTCGCTTTCACTCCAATTTCTGCCCTTACCACAAATGTAACTATAAAAGTAACTATCATTGTATTTGTCACTATCACCTAAATTGTAACTATCAATACAGATTCGAGAATGAAGATAACTCTCAATGCACCTATTAATGTTATTATTCCAACTCCATTTAGTATCATACATAGAATGATCATCATCACTCTTAGAGACATTATTCAGATAGCTAGAATTATTAAAACTATAAATAGAAAAAAAACTTTCTGGTTCGCTTAGAAAAGAATTATCATTGTCAATCTCTAAAATTTGATTCTCACTATCAAAATATATGGAATAATTGTTCCTTTTACTATCCCTAACTTTATCAGATAGGAAATTCTGGATGTTCCTGACACCGACAAAATAATCAACATTATTATAACTAGAATTATCACTAGCATTCCAACTATGAATGTTTTTATCCATATCCGTTAAAATTTGGTCTTCACTTACACTGGTATTTGCAATAGGACCGAAACCATCCATTGATTTACTTAACCCACACCTGTATTCTAATTCCCTATTAAACAACATAGAATTGAACCACCATTTTTCCATAGAGCTTTTTTTCCTATATTTCCATGAAAATACAATAGATGAATAGTCATTCGATGAAAAATCATACCATATAAATACTCTATTTAAAATATTTTTTCTCGTTTTTATTTACTAAAAAAATCACTGCATTCGGGAGTTATGTTCATTTTGAAGATCGATAAAAATCAATTTTTGTGGCTTATAGAAAACCGCATTTTATGGCAACAATAAGAAAAGAAATCAAAATTTAGGTATCAATAGAACAAGAGAACGGGGGGGTATAAAAGAGAAAAGAATTCTATAAATCTATATACAAGTCATCCACACCCTCTTTTTTTATTTCATTAATTGAATTTCGTTTGTTGATTAGGGGAAAGTTCCATAAAAACACCTGCCTTTTTTGAAATATCCTGAACCGTTCCTGTAGGTTGAGCGCCCTGTTCAAGGAAATATATAATAACGGGAATATTTAAATAGGTTTGATTCTTTATTGGATCATAAAAACCCACTTTCCGAAGATCTCTTCTCTCTCTTCGGGATCGAACATCAATTGCAACGATTCGATAAACGGCTCATTGGGATAGATATAGATAACCAATACCCCCCCTAGAAACGTATAAGAAGTTTTCTCCTCGTACGGCTCGAGAAAATTCAAAATAACTAGTGTCTATGTATAAAATTCTATGATGTTAAATATATCAAAAAAATCATCAAATCAATTAGACTATGATTTAAGTATTTTTTTTTATTCTTTTTCTTTCTGAAAAAAAAAAAAAAGAACTCCTCGTATTCACAACCTCATAACTCAAATTGAATAACTTTCAAATAACTCAAAAGAAAACAAAACCCTTAGCTTAAGTATTTCATTTATTGAGCGGTCTCTACCCCCCTTTCTTGCCTGTCCTCTTTAGAATCTATAGAATCTGTTTTTTCTTCATTCTAATTAATCGAATTGTTGAGACAATTTTAAAACGGTATTTACTTGTTCCAGGATCTTTTAGCTTTTCCTTCAATCATTGGGTTTAGACATTACTTCGGGGATCTATAATCGTTTCAAAAATGACAGCAACATACCATTTTATTTCTTTTTCTCATCTCAAAGAATTATACAAATAGAAGATTGATTCCCGCGGATACACTTTGGATCGAACTAGTTTTACCAATTCCAACAAATTTGACTTTTTTTGAACCTTGCTCGAATTGGATCCTTTCGATTTCTCTCTCAAAAATAGACTTACGAAGTTGTTCTAACTTATTAATCTTCACTAACCTTAGATACTTGCCCCTGATAAATGAATAAACTCGAGCTCCATCATGTACTATTTACATCATCAATCCCCCTCTCGTCCCCCAAACAACGAGTTCTAGTGGAACAGAACAAACGATGTCGAGCCAGGAGCACCCCGATTTCTATATACTAGAAAAAATAGCGGATTAAGAATCCACAGCTAATCTAATCATGTCTTTCAAGCCGCACGTTGCTGTTTACCACATCGTTTTAAACGCAGTTTTACCATAACATTCCTTTAGTTTGGATCCGGTATGTAATTGATTCAATCAATTATCAATTATATGAAATCGTGAATAGTCATTGATTCAATCTATACATAATAATCTATATACATAATAATCTATCCTTTTTACTTCTTTCTAGGTTTTCCTTCTATATGAATGGACAATTTCTAAAGTGAAGGAGTCTCAAAAAAATTCAAATTAATTCGATATTGTATGAATAAAAGATTTTCTATTCTATTTGGATCGATTTGGATAGTTTATAAAATAAAATAGTCAAAATCAATTTCTTTTCCAAAAGATACAATACAAAAAAATATTAGAAAAAAAAAAAATAGAATAAATAAGAATAAGAAATCTATTTTTATTAATAAAATCTATTTTTTTTTATGCAATTATTATCCACAGTGATTACAATAAAAACAAAAAAAAAGGTTTTTTTATTATGATATAAAATTTGTATTCAAACAAATAAAATATCCATCATGACTGGATATTCTGCTCTGGGACGGAAGGATTCGAACCTCCGAATAGCGGGACCAAAACCCGTTGCCTTACCGCTTGGCCACGCCCCATTTTCGATTCGACACTAATAAACACTATGATTAGTATTGGCTGTTCGTCAATTCCAAAAATATCTGTAGAAATGGAATAAAAAATTCTTGCTAGGATTTTAATATGCGCAGATGTAGAATTTTAATTAAACTGAAATTATTGATCATTACATAGAATTCAATTAAGATATTGTATGAAAGTATGATTTGATTTCTTCTATTTTTTTTTTCAGAATGAAAAGATTTTGAACTGGATAAGTTCAAATCAAAGAAGGATTGGGGGGGTCTGGCCTTATTTGATTCATTTTTTTTTAGTATTGCTAATTTATAATTATTACTATTAATTAATATCGATATTTAGAATTTTTAGACTATAGAATTTATTAAAAATTTTAATAAAAATAAAATTATACATATATATACATATCTAATACAAATAAAAAAAAAAAGCAAAAATACAATTAATTTTCTTTAAAGAACAAAATGTTTGTTATGCTTAATATCTTTAGTTTGGTCTGTATTTGTATTAACTCTACCCTTTATTCAAGTAGTTTTTTCTTGGCGAAATTA